CGTATTAATATATAGAATAATGAAAATCTATAATAGAAATGTTGCATATTTCTATATCTATATCTCCCGAGAACCTCCTTTTTTTTTACTATGAATCCCTGTTGGATCGTATTCTAACGAATCCTTAGGGAACTCGTAAGAAACTCTTTATTATAAGATAAGGACGGGAGAACAAGAATAAAAAAGCGGATTATCATACATATATTTTGTGTAGAAAGATGAATAGGTACACTTATTTAGTTCTACATTCCTTGCACTTATTATATACTTATAATAAATATACTTATCATAAGATATATTTCTAACAAGTACAAATTTATAATAAGTACAAATATTAAATCGAGGCACCTATTCTATGACAGATTTCAATTTACCCTCTATTTTTGTGCCTTTAGTGGGCCTAGTATTTCCGGCAATTGCAATGGCTTCTTTATCTCTTCATGTTCAAAAAAACAAGATTGTTTAGATCCGATGGGATCAAATCTCATCAATTTATTTTAACACTTGGACTTGGATCATAATACAGATATCTTTTAGTGGAATAGGGTACGGTACGACATGTGACTCCCTCCGAGCACAAATAAAAAAGCTGTTATTGTTATGCATGCAGATCCATGATATATGGATAAATGCATGTATATTGTATGTGGGTATAGCTGTTTTTGTTTTCAAATAGATCAGCGAATATCTGAAATAGAAAGTCAATGTATCTATATGTATGTAGATATACATAGTGGGATCATATGAAGGGGATGTTATTATTTTATATCTAACCAATTCGATGAATTACTCCTAATGGTTTACATCATAATAGTGCTAGTTGATGAGAGTTACTTCGGGATCAAAACAAAAAAAAAGTAAAGTCAAATTCATTTGGCTTATTCTATTCTCTCAATTCCAATAGAATGCAACTGGATCGAGTATGAACTGGCAATCCGAACGTATATGGATAGAACTTATAACGGGGTCTCGAAAAACAAGTAATTTCTGCTGGGCCTGTATCCTTTTTTTAGGTTCACTAGGATTCTTATTGGTTGGAACTTCCAGTTATCTTGGTAGGAATCTGATATCCGTATTTCCCTCTCAGGAAATCCTTTTTTTTCCCCAAGGAATCGTGATGTCTTTCTACGGGATCGCTGGTCTGTTCATTAGTTCCTATTTGTGGTGCACAATTTCGTGGAATGTAGGTAGTGGTTATGATCTTTTTGATAGAAAAGAAGGAATAGTGTGTATTTTTCGTTGGGGATTTCCTGGAATAAATCGTCGCATCTTCCTTCGATTCCTTATGAGAGATATCCAGTCAATCAGAATGGAAGTTAAAGAGGGTCTTTATCCTCGTCGTGTCCTTTATATGGAAATCAGAGGCCAGGGAGCCATTCCCTTGACTCGTACCGATGAGAATTTTACTCCACGAGAAATTGAACAAAAAGCTGCTGAATCGGCCTATTTCTTGCGCGTACCAATTGAAGTATTTTGAAATGAACTGAAGAATGAATGCTTTCTCCGCATGAGGGAAGGAACTCAGGAATCCCCTTTTTAATATAACTGAAGTTTCTTCGGAACGTTTATTCGAGCAAAACATGTTCGATTCTATTTCCCCCGTTCCGTTGGTAATACCGTTGTGTTGTGGCCCATAGAATAAAGCAGGCGGACGAATACGGAACAACCATAATAAGAAGCTATTTTTATCCACCAAAACTCTTTTTTTTACATATGGAACTAAACTCAATTCTTTCATACTAGTAACAAATCTAATAAGTATGTATTCATCACACATATCAGAACATTTCGGAATACAGTACAGAATTCATCTTTTTAGGACCAATATTTTGAATTGATACGTTAGATACAGATGGATCGTATCTCGTAAATTATCTCTCTTTCGTCAATCGATGTTTCTTTTTTTTTATCCTTTCTTTTGCTCCTTGATGACCAAACGATTGGATCTCTCATAACTATTCAATTTCTCTCTTGTTTTGCCACCCATTTCGGATTTCATCATCAATATTCTTCAGAAATATCCCCTCAATTATTCCTGGGCTGTGGGTAGCCAGTGAAACATTTCGAAATAATTGATTGATCCAGGGGGAGTTCTTTCGTCTCGAAATCCGAATAATATTCATTACTTCAAGTGGTTTTTCGGGCATTCATCGAAAGGAACAAATGAAGATACAATTGGTTCGAATTTGACCAATTGAGATATCTGGGAACTTGATTATTTCTTCATTCGAAACGGACTTTTATTCTATTTCTATATTCTTTCTAGATCCAAGGACTAAACAATTCAAAAAAAAAAAGAAGGAATAGATCCGATCCATAGGTTCCATACCTTGTTATAGAACTCATGCTTCATAGAAATATCGGATCAGATAGAGTCGGCGAATGAAGCAGTTTCATTAACAATTTACAGAACAGATTAAAAGTGCCAAAAAAGAAAGCATTGACTCCCCTCCCATATCTTGCATCTATAGTCTTTTTGCCCTGGTGGATCTCTCTCTCATTTAATAAAAGTCTGGAACCTTTAGTTACTAATTGGTGGAATACAAGGCAATCCGAAACTTTTTTGAATGATATTCAAGAGAAGAACGTTCTAGAAAGATTCATAGAATTAGAACAACTATTCCTGTTGGACGAAATGATAAAGGAGTACCCGGAGACACAGATACAAAAGCTTCGTATAGGAATCCACAAAGAAACAATACAATTGGTCAAAATGCACAATGAAGATCATATCCATATAATTTTGCATTTCTCGACAAATATAATCTGTTTTGCTATTCTAAGTGGTTATTCTATTCTGGGTAATGAAGAACTTGTCATTCTTAATTCTTGGGTTCAGGAATTCCTCTATAACTTAAGCGACACAATAAAAGCTTTTTCTATTCTTTTATTAACTGATTTATGTATCGGATTCCACTCGCCCCATGGTTGGGAACTAATGATTGGTTCGGTCTACAAAGATTTTGGATTTGCTCATAACAATCAAATTATATCTGGTCTTGTTTCCACTTTTCCAGTCATTCTAGATACAATTTTGAAATATTGGATCTTCCATTATTTAAATCGTGTATCTCCTTCACTTGTAGTGGTTTATCATTCAATGAATGAATGACGAACTCATTTGATCTGCCGATATCAATCAAATCCGAATGTTACTTCGTACATAAACAAACCATTTTTAATCTGACTCACTCTTTATACTTCTACCCGTCTAAGGGATTCCCCCTCCAGTACAATGGCAGAATCGTGGATAGGGAACTATACTAGCTACCTACCTAATTTATTGTAGAAATTTCCGGGATCAATAATTGGACCATGCAAAATAGAAATACCTTTTCTTGGGTAAAGGAACAGATGACTCGATTCATTTCCGTATCGATCATGATATATGTCATAACTCGGACATCTATTTCAAATGCATATCCCATTTTTGCGCAGCAGGGTTATGAAAATCCACGAGAAGCAACTGGGCGTATTGTATGCGCCAATTGCCATTTAGCTAATAAGCCCGTGGATATTGAGGTTCCACAAGCTGTGCTTCCTGATACTGTATTTGAAGCAGTTGTTAGAATCCCTTATGATATGCAACTGAAACAAGTTCTTGCTAATGGGAAAAAGGGGGCTTTGAATGTGGGGGCTGTTCTTATTTTACCCGAGGGATTCGAATTAGCTCCCCCCGATCGTATTTCTCCCGAGATGAAAGAAAAGATAGGCAATCTGTCTTTTCAGAGTTATCGCCCCACTAAAAGAAATATTCTTGTGGTAGGTCCTGTTCCTGGTCAGAAATATAGTGAAATCGTCTTTCCCATTCTTTCCCCGGACCCTGATACTAAGAAAGACGTTCACTTCTTAAAGTATCCCATATATGTAGGTGGGAACAGGGGAAGAGGTCAGATTTATCCCGATGGGAACAAGAGTAACAATACAATCTATAATGCTACAGCAGCAGGTATAGTAAGCAGAATAGTACGTAAAGAAAAAGGGGGGTATGAAATAACCATAGCTGACGCATCGGATGGACACCAAGTGGTTGATATTATACCTCCAGGACCAGAACTTCTTGTTTCAGAGGGTGAATCTATCAAGCTTGATCAACCATTAACGAGTAATCCCAATGTGGGTGGATTTGGTCAGGGAGATGCAGAAATAGTACTTCAAGATCCATTACGTGTCCAAGGTTTGTTGTTCTTCTTGGCATCTGTTATTCTGGCACAAATCTTTTTGGTTCTAAAAAAGAAACAGTTTGAGAAGGTTCAATTGTCCGAAATGAATTTCTAGATCCACGGATTCATCAAGCTGGTAAAAAGAGCCGAATTGTTGTGATCGATGCAATTATGTATGATTCAAAAAAATCATGGAAAATGTTTTGCTTGCTTTGTTTATACTGTTTTTCTGCGAGATGCCGGAAATTGCTTGTATCCCATTCCTAGCAATAGTATGTATATTGTGAAGAAGACTACTTGATCCCCCCTTCTTTTTTTCAATCAAAATGGGAGTGTTGTGACTATGCTAGGCCTCCCATTGGCAGATTGTAAATGCCATGTAATGCATCAATAGTTTTTTTGTACCTAATAGAATCGAATTCTAATAGATAATAGGCATAAGTAGGAGGGGAATACACGCGGATAAATGAAAGGAACAAATGATTCTAGGAGGGATTACTCGTCTTCCTAATCTTCCACACAAGAAAAGGGTGGAAAATTCCTTTTCTTGTGTGGAAATAATAATGATTATTGATCCTGTTCGTCAAAGATTACTATTTATTTGATTTTCCAGTTCTATCGGAACTCGTTTGTTTCGATTCATAAGAAGTAGTGGACAAACAAAAAAAGGGGTGGGAGTAACTTACTGAGCAAATAAAACTTCTTCAATGAACTTATAAAAAAAGTAAAAATAAAAAAGAAAATTTTAACTGTGATGAGATAATCAATAAGGATTGGGATATGCGCAAAAATCCAAGATTTCATCTTTTCGCCCGGAGCATTAAGAGTCTTTTTTTT